CTTCTCCGAGCTCGGGTTATGGAAGAAGGAACCGAGAAGGAGGTATCAGCAACAACTGGTTTTATTGCGGGACAGCTCATGATGTTCATATCGATCTATTATGCGCCTCTGCATCTAGCATTGGGTAGACCTCATACAATAACTGTCCTAGTTCTACCGTATCTTTTGTTTCATTTCTTCTGGAACAATCATAAAAACTTTTTTGATTATGGATCTACTACCAGAAATTCAATGCGTAATCTCAGCATTCAATGTGTATTCCTGAATAATCTAATTTTTCAATTATTCAACCATTTCATTTTACCAAGTTCCACGTTAGCCAGATTAGTCAACATTTATATGTTTCGATGCAACAACAAGATTTTATTTTTAACAAGTAGTTTTGTTGGTTGGTTAATTGGTCACATTTTATTCATGAAATGGGTTGGATTGGTATTATTCTGGATACGGCAAAATCATTCTATTCGATCTAATAAGTATCTTGTGTCAGAATTGAGAAATTCTATGGCTCGAATCTTTAGTATTCTCTTATTTATCACCTGTGTTTACTATTTAGGCAGAATGCCGTCGCCTATTGTCACTAAGAAACTGAAAGAGAAAGAAACCTCAGAAACGGAAGAAAGCGATGTAGAAACAACTTACGAAATGAAGGAGACTAAACAGGAACAAGAGGGATCCACCGAAGAAAACCTTTTTTCGGAAGAAAAGGAGGATCTGGACAAAATAGATGAAACGGAAGAGATCCGAGTGAGTGGAAAGGAAAAAACAAAGGATGAATTTCACTTGAAAGAGGCACGCTATCAAGATAGCCCAGTTTACGAAGATTCTGATCTGGAGACCCATCAAGAAAATTGGGAATTGGGAAGACTGAAAGAAGAGAAAAAGAAAAGAATGAATAAAAAGATTGACACATAATAAAAATACAAGAATAAATAAGATGAGATTCGTCCACCTCCCATATATTTTATTCCTTCGCCCATAAAGAAACTTGCAACACCAATCCCATTTAGAATTCCATCAATTATATATTTATCAAAAAACTGAGTTAGCTCGGCTAACCCTCTTATACTCATGGTGAAAATCCCAGTATAAAAAATATCTATATAACCACGATTATATGACCAATTGTATATCATACCTTTTATTTTGTCCAGAATAATTCTTTTAGGAACTCTTTTTAAAAAGAAATTAATTAAGCTCAAATTTTTGAAAGATGAATAAATAGATCCATAAAAAATAGATGCTATAAATAGTCCGAAAAGAGCTATACTTACTGAAAAAAAAGCATTTGAAAAAAATCCATACCAATCCTCAGAAGAATTCAATTTCTGATGAAAAAGGGTTGTAGATGGAGTTAACCATTTTGATAATAGATCCAAATCTATTACTCCTCCGTTAAAAGAAATTCCTATTGATCCAATGAACAAAGTTAATAGTACTAATATAAGGAGAGGAAATAACATAGTATTGCTTGATTCGTGAGGATACATATAAGTGTATCTATTTCTAAAGTAAGTACTAAAGTCTCGTATCTTACTTCTTACATTCTCGTCAATTTTAGATATATTTTTTGAAAAAAAACAAACCTTATTCTTATTCATTTTTGAAAAAAAGAAATTACTATTGATTTTCTTAAGTGTCCCTTTTCCCCATAGAGATATTGAATAAAACGAGCTCTTTTTTGTACTACTAAAACTACTATAATCTTGAAAATGAATGCGCAAATACCCATCAAAGGTAAGTAAATACATCCTAAACATATAAAATGCGGTTAATCCTGTTGTGAACCAAGCTATTAGTGCGAAAATTGGTGAGTACAACCAACTATCGTAAAGAATTTCATCTTTGGACCAAAAACAAGCAAGAGGTGGAATACCACAAAGAGAAAGTGTACCTAAAAAAAAAGTAATTTTTGTAATTGGAACATATTTTGTTAAACCTCCCATAAGAACCATATTCTGACTTTTCTCTGGTGAATATCCAACAATAGGTTCCATTGAATGAATAATGGATCCGGATCCCAAAAACAATAAAGCTTTAGAATAAGCATGGGTGATCAAATGAAATAAAGCAGCTCGATAAGAACCTATGCCTAGAGCTAACATAATATAACCCAATTGAGACATTGTAGAATAAGCTAAACTTCTTTTAATGTCTCTTTGGGCAAGAGCTAAAGTAGCTCCTAAAAGTACTGTTATTATACCTACTAAACAAATGAGATTCATTATGTAAGGTATAACTATGAAAAGAGGAAGAAGCCGAGCTACAAGAAAAATCCCTGCTGCTACCATAGTAGCAGCGTGTATAAGAGCCGAAATAGGAGTGGGGCCTTCCATGGCATCGGGTAACCATACGTGAAGGGGGAATTGTGCGGATTTAGCAACTGCACCGACAAATAATAAAAAGGCACATAAAGTAGCAAATAAAGAATTGACCCCATTATTATGGATCAAGGTATTCACTATTTGGAACAAATCCCGAAATTCAAAACTACCAGTTATCCAATAAAATCCTAAGGTCCCTAATAATAAACCAAAATCTCCTATACGATTAGTTACAAAAGCTTTTTGACAAGCACTTGCTGCAACGGGTCGTGTGAACCAAAAACCTATCAATAAATACGAACACATTCCCACTAGTTCCCAAAAAATATAAATTTGTATCAAATTGGAACTAGTAACTAATCCCAACATTGAAGCATTGGAAAAACTCATATGAGCAAAAAATCTCAAATATCCTTGGTCATGAGACATATAATTGTCACTATAAATAAAAACCAAGATTCCAACAGTAGTAATTAGTATTGACATAATAGAAGTAAGTGGATCGATCAAGTGTCCGAACTCTAATAAAAAATCATTATTGATGGTCCAAGACCATAGATATTGATAGGTCAAACTTCCATTTATTTGCTGAATAGACAGATTAGCCGAAAACCACATAGCTATACTAAGTAGTAAAACACTTAGGAAAGCCCACATACGACGAAGATCTTTTGTTGCTGTCGGAATAAGTAGAAGTCCAAATCCTATTGACATAGTAACTGGGAGCGGAAAAAGGGGTATTATCCATGCATATTTATATGTATATTCCATAAGAAACCAAATTGTTCTTTTTTCTTATAATTGTTTCCAATTCACCAATTCTGATCTCTTTCGAAAAGAACAAAACAATAAGAAAAAAATATGAAAAAGATCAAATACAAAAATACAAATATTGGAATTATGACTTTTTGTTTTATTAAATATTTGAAATAAAAGTTGCAATAGGTTGGTCATATATCAAATAATATGACCAAATAATTAGTCAAGTTTATTACTTAGTTATTAATTAACTTAAAACTCTAGAAAAGAAAGATATTTTTGAAATAATATGACATCATATTATATTTTGAATAATTGGATTTTCCCTTTACATTATATTCTAATTATGTAAAATGTAAAATTATGTAATTTATAGATATATGATATATTTTTAGATTTAAAATAGATTTATTTTCTTTATATTAAAGTTCAGTTACAGATTTATTTATCTCTTTCTATTTTTCTATTTTTCTTTCTTTTTTTTATTGTATAATATTTATATAGAATCTTTTCTTTTATATACTATATAGTTTACTATTTAGATAAATTAGATAAATATTTTCTCTTATTATTCTTAATATTAAATATGAATATTTGCAATATTGTATATATATGAATCTAATATTTTAATATATATGAAATAATATGAAATAGTAAAATTAGATTACTTTTTTTGTATATTTTTTTGTATATATTCTTTTATAAAGCAATTTTATAAAACAATAAATATAAAATACGTATGTAATTATTACATTATGCAAATATCAGAATGAAGATAGAAAATTGAAATCTATTTGTCTATGACAATAGAATCATTTTAGAATATTTTTTTTTTCTTATTTCTTTTATTTTATTCTTTTTTTCTATTTGTATGTTATGATATTATTGAGGAAATTTATGGAATTAAGTATAGATAATGACTAAGAAAAAGTAATTTATTTTAAACAGTATATGTCTTTCACATACAACGATAAAAAGGAGTCACCTATCTTTTGAATGGCAGTTCCAAAAAAACGTACTTCTATGTCAAAAAAGCATATTCGTAGAAATCTTTGGAAAAAAAAAGGATCTTTAGAGGCAGTAAAAGCTTTTTCTTTAGCTAAATCTATTTCCACCGGACAGTCAAAAAGTTTTTTTGTGCGACAAAAAAAAGTCTTGTAAAAATATTAATTGACATGTTTCAAAGAACTTCCAAATTTCCATTTTTGAATTGGAAGACAAACGATTCAATTTTACTAAATGTATTGTATTTGTATTTCACTTCTCCTTATTAGTTAGAGCTAGGTAATATAAAAAAGAAGAATCTTTCTTTCTACTTGATTCAAAGTACTCAGTATTGTGTATTTTCTATTTTCTATATTTCTATTATATTCTATTTATCAAAATTCATATTGATTGATATTGAATTCGTGAGATGATTTTTTCTTTCCTATGAATTGTGCTTTTCTATTTTGAAAAGCACAATTACAAATTACGATAGACAAAGAAAAATCTGAATATTTCATTACACTTTATACTAAGGTGTTTGGGTCTCAAAATCATTATTAGAAAAAAAAATTATGAATTTTATACCCCGACTGAGAACGAAGCTTTTGAGTTCTGACTGTTCTGGATAAACAAGAGCTAGGTTTCTAGTACGGAAAAGTTGATTATTAAAAATGAACTTACGAAGATGAAGATACTAATTAAGTATTATTGATATTGAACATTTCCATATGAATAGAAATCCATCTTTCTTCATTGTTTCCTAAATTATATTGAATATATACAATTCAACATAAATTTTCTATTATTATTTAAGGTAAGCCGCCATGGTGAAATTGGTAGACACGCTGCTCTTAGGAAGCAGTGCTAGAGCATCTCGGTTCGAGTCCGAGTGGCGGCATAAATAATTATTAATATTAATAATATAGACACAATAGATCTAATAGAATCTATAAGATATTTAAAATATTATATTTTAGATTTTATTTAATCCTCTCCCCAATTTTAATTATTTAAAAGGGACTCTTCTTTATGATATTTGTGACCTTAGAACATATATTAACTCATATTTCCTTTTCGATCATCTCAATTGTGATTATAATTCATTTGATGAACTTATTAGTTGACGAAATTGAAGGATTACGTAATTCGTCAGAAAAAGGGATGATAGCTACTTTTTTCTCTATAACAGGGTTTTTAGTTATTCGTTGGATTTCTTCGGAACATTTTCCCTTAAGTAATTTATACGAATCATTAATCTTCCTTTCATGGAGTTTATCCATTATTCATATGATTCCGTATCTTGGGAATCATAAAAATGATTTAAGCGTAATAACTGCACCAAGTGCCATTTTTACCGAAGGTTTCGCCACGTCAGGCCTTTCAAATGAAATGCATCAACCCGCAATATTAGTACCTGCTCTACAATCTCAGTGGTTAATGATGCATGTCAGTATGATGCTATTGAGCTATGCAGCTCTTTTATGCGGATCATTATTATCAATTGCTCTTATAGTGATTACATTTCAAAAAAAAATCAATTTTTTCAAGAATTTTTTAAGTTTAAGGAAATCGTTTTTCTTTGGTAATATGGAATATTTGAACGAAAAAGGAAGTGTATTAAAAAAGACTTTTTTCCTATCAGTTCAAAATTTTTACAAATATCAATTAATTCAGCGTTTAGATTATTGGAGTTATCGTGTCATTAGTTTAGGGTTTACCTTTTTAACCATAGGCATTCTTTCTGGAGCAGTATGGGCTAATGAAGCATGGGGTTCTTATTGGAATTGGGACCCTAAGGAAACTTGGGCATTTATTACTTGGACCATATTTGCAATTTATTTACATACTAGAACAAATTCAAAATTGCAAGATCAAGGCACAAATTCGGCATTTGTAGCTTCTATAGGATTTCTTCTAATTTGGATATGCTATTTTGGGATCAATCTATTAGGAATCGGGTTCCATAGTTATGGTTCATTCCAATTAATATCTAATTGAATAAAATAAACTACACCACGAGAACTTTTTGTTTCGATATGAAGAATACATAAAAAAATCGTCTGATACATAATGAAATTTTGTGCGAGTTTTTGAGAACCTTTTGAATAATTCCTCTATTTAAATGGTTCTCAAAAACTTTAGATGTATTTCATTACAATTCTAATTAACCTTTCCTTTTTTTTTTCATTGTACAACGAAGAATCGTGAAAATATGAAAGTCAAAGAATTATAAGACTTTCTTTCCAATTAATGAATTTTATTTCATTTATTATTGAATCTAAAAAAAAAGAATTAGTATCTATAAAAATAATTAGATATTAGAACTTGTACCTTGTCAACCGATAACGGGAGAACGAAATCAGGATAAATACCAATTCCTATTACAGGTAAAAAGATACATATCGAAATAAAAAGTTCTCGTGGTCCAGAATCAAAAAAATTCGAGTTTGGAATATTGAATAGCTTGTATCCATAGAAAATCTGACGTAACATAGATAATAAAAAAATAGGAGTTATTATCATTCCAATTGCCATTACAAAAGTAATTAACATTTTTGGCATGAAAAGATATTTTGGGCTGGTAATTATTCCAAAAAAGACTAAGAATTCTGCAACAAAACCACTCATTCCTGGCAATGCAAGAGAAGCCATCGAGAAACTACTAAACATGGTAAATATTTTTGGCATTGGGATAGATATCCCCCCCATCTCTTCGAGATAAACAAAACGTATTCTATCACAACTTGTTCCTGCTAAGAAAAAAAGTGCAGCACCAATTAATCCATGAGAGATTATTTGTAAAATAGCTCCATTAAGTCCCATGCCAGTTATAGAACCAATTCCTATAATTATGAAACCCATGTGAGATACGGAAGAATAGGCAATACGTTTTTTTAAATTGCGTTGACTGAGAGAGGTTGAAGCTGCATAAATGATTTGTATTATTCCTACTATCACCAACCAGGGAGATAATCTAGAATGAGCGTGAGCTAATAATTCCATATTGATCCGAATTAATCCATATGCTCCCATCTTTAATAAGATTCCAGCTAAAAGCATACATGTACTGTAATGTGCTTCCCCGTGGGTATCTGGTAACCATGTATGTAGGGGTATCATCGGCGATTTGACAGCATAAGCAATAAGAAAACCAAAATAGAGTATTATTTCCAATGCTGCAGGATACGATTGATTAGCTAATTTTTCTAAATCTAATGTTGGTTCGTTGGAACCATATAAACCCATACCTAGAACTCCTATTAAGAGAAAAATGGAACCTCCGGCAGTGCACAAAATAAACTTTGTAGCCGAGTACAGGCGTTTTTTTCCTCCCCACATGGATAAAAGTAAGTAAACAGGAATTAATTCTAATTCCCACATGATGAAAAAAAGTAAAAGGTCTCGAGAAGAAAATGATCCTATTTGGCCACTATACATTGCTAACATCAAGAAATAGAAAAATCGCGGATTTCGAGTAACTGGCCAAGCTGCTAAAGTAGCTAAAGTAGTGATAAATCCTGTCAGTAAAATGGGTCCTATGGAAAGTCCATCGGTTCCCAGTCTCCAGTGAAAATCAAAAAGATTGATCCATTGAAAATCCTCCTTCAATTGGGTTAATGGATCGTCCAATTGAAAATGATAACAAAATACATAAGTCATTAGAAGGAGCTCTAGTATACATATACATAGAGTATACCACCTATACGCCTTATTTCCCCTATGAGGGAAAAAGACAATTGAAGAACCCGCGAATATGGGCAAAACAATAAGTATTGTTAACCAAGGAAAATAACTCGTGATAAAGACAAGATAAAATTAGACCAGAAAACCCCGTGCTCGGGAGAAGAATAATATATTTTCTTTTCTCGAGTACGGGCTTTTGTCGGTAAAGAGGAATCAAATGATTCAAGTGGAATTTTTTGTCACATATCAATAAGAAAGACCCATGCTGCGAGTTGTTTCATGCCATAAATAAACACGGACACTCAAAAAATCCGTTGGACAAGCGGATTCACATCTTTTACAACCTACGCAATCTTCGGTTCTTGGCGCAGAAGCAATTTGCTTAGCTTTACATCCGTCCCAAGGTATCATTTCCAATACATCCGTGGGGCAAGCTCGAACACATTGGGTACATCCTATACATGTATCATAAATCTTTACTGAATGTGACATTGGGTCTATAAATTCCAGTTTTGAGCACAAAAGATTTTCGATCTGGTAAAAGAAAATAAGAAAATGAAATAAATCATCTATTTTCTATTGTAGACACCAGACGAATCAATGATTTATCAAAATTTTAAGAATCAATAGATTTTATAATCTGTTTATGAGAAAGGGCCAAGATACTTTGATTTTCATTTCAATAACCATGAAATATGAGTTTATGAATTCAATTCATGTTAAATTTACTATCTTTCTATATGTATATATTCATATACATATAGAAAGATAAATATAGAAAGATTCTAGTATATAGAAATAGAATTAAGGTGATATATTATATATCAGATTAATACGTTTGTTATTAGGTTAGTGATAGAATAGGTTAGTAACTCTAAATCATAAATTTATATGAAAAAAGAGAAGAAAGAAAATAATAATAATAAAATATTATATTCTATTTAATTCTAATTAAATTCTAATTAAATTATCTTACTATTCTAATTCTATTAGATTCTATATTAGAATATTCAGAATATCCTAAAAGTCTTATGTTTTGATTTATATGTGAAAATATAATAATTATGACTAATTATTCAGCAAATTTGATTGATTGATACGAGTTGATTTTCTGTTACGATGGATCGACGAAACAATAGCTAGTCCAATAGCTGCTTCAGCAGCTGCAATGGCTATAACAAAGATTGAGAAAATTTCTCCTTTTAATTGCCGACTATCAAATATATCGGAAAATGTGACGAGATTTATATTCACCGAATTCAGTATAAGCTCAAGACACATAAGTGCTCTAACCATACTTCGGCTTGTGATCAGTCCATAGATACCGATAGAAAATAAATAAACACTTAGAAAAAGTACATGCTCTAACATCATTGATAAATTCCTCATCTATCTTGATTCATTTCAATATGAATGAACAAAAATTAAACCGATTCAGTTGACTAGATATAGAAGAATTACAGAACAAAAGAAGATATTCACAGTAGATTTCAATAAAATAAATTAAATACATTTTCATTCTTTAATGAAAAAAAAAAGAAGTTCTTATTATATTAGATTATTGACGAGCCATAGTAATTGCACCTATCAAAGAAACTAAAAGAATTATAGAAATGAGTTCAAAAGGAAGATAAAAATCTGTGGATAAATGAATACCAATTTGTTGAACGTTACTTATTAAGTCCTGTTCTATAATCTGATTTGATCTTGTAGTCCGAAAAATTCCGGACCATGACGTATCTGGGATAGTAGTCATTAATGAAAAAAAAATACTTGTACAAACCAGTGAAGTGATCCTATCTCCAACGGTCCACAAATAGGAATCATTGGAATATTCTGAACCGTTCATGAACATTACAGCAAATATGATTAATACATTTATGGCTCCCACATAAATAAGGAACTGCGCGGCAGCTACAAAATAGGAATTCAATGAAATATAGAATAAGGATATACAAACAAGAACCAATCCCAATGAAAAGGCAGAATCGATGGGATTGGTAAGTAATACTACTCCCAGACCTCCTAATATAAGAACTGATCCCAGAAATACTACAAGAATATTATGTATTGGTCCAGGTAAATCCATTATGAAATAAAAGATAAATAAATCAGTCGAAATATTTCATGACCTTACTAAGGGTGCAGGAAAGAAACTATTTTTTTATATGATACCTTCCTAATTGAATGAAAAAAATGAATATCATTAGATAGATAAAATAAAATTATTTGGTTAATCCTACTTACTTTATTACAAGACAAATCTTAGTAATTGGTAATCGTTCTTGAACCAAGCAAGAGGTTTTTATTTTTTCATTTGATTTGTTGAATCCATAACTGTTTGAATTGTGTAATCTCCAATTATTGAGATTGGTAACCGACCTAAAGAAATTTGATTATAATTCAATTCGTGACGATCATAAGTGGAAAGCTCATATTCTTCAGTCATCGATAAACAGTTTGTTGGACAATACTCGACACAGTTACCGCAAAATATACAGACACCAAAATCAATACTATAATGAAGCAATTGTTTTTTCTTAATATCTTTTTCAAATTTCCAATCAACAATGGGAAGGTCTATTGGACATACGCGAACACATACTTCACAAGCAATACATTTATCAAATTCAAAGTGGATTCGACCACGAAAACGTTCTGATGTGATTGATTTTTCATAAGGATATTGAATAGTTACAGGTAAACGATTTGTATGGGATAAGGTAATTATGAAACTTTGTCCAATGTACCTTGCGGCTCGTATTGTTTGTTTGCCATAATTCATGAACCCAGTAACCATAGGTAACATATTTTAGATATCCATGAATAAAATTTATGTTTCTTTCTCTTGGTTGAGATAAGTTATGTAAGTTATGAATATAGAATATTCATTATTGTTTTCTCTTAATTTCTTATTTTTATTTATAGTGAAACAAGTTGAAAAGAAGTTGTCAATAATAGATTACCTAGAGAAATAGGTAAAAGAAATTTCCATCCAAGATTTAATAATTGATCCATTCTCATCCTAGGTAAAGTCCATCTTGTTGTGATAGGAATGAACAGAAACAAATAAGCTTTAGCTAATGTAATAAAGATACTAATTGCTATTACAAAGACTCTAAACATTTTATTTATTCCAAAAAGTTCAGTAAGAGATATGTACGGAATAGAAAAATCCCACCCACCTAAGTAAAGAACTGTTACAAATAATGACGAAACTAATAAATTTAGGTAAGAAGCAAGATAAAAGAATCCGTATTTTATACCTGAATATTCGGTTTGATAACCTGCTACTAATTCCTCCTCTGCTTCTGGTAAATCAAAAGGTAATCTTTCACATTCTGCTAGAGAAGACATTATAAAAACTAGAAACCCTATGGGCTGACGCCACAGATTCCATCCCCCAAAACCATATTTGGACTGTGCCTCAATTATATCAACTGTACTCGAACTGTTAGATAATTATAGTCGATGATAGCATCACTGCTCCCATCGCTATTCCAAAACCGTACATGAAACCTAAGTTTCATACGGCTCCTCTATGGTCACAAAGAAATGTAAGGTAAGGACTAGTTTAGTATTATAGCTCTCCTTGGACCTTAGGTAAATACAATGTAAAGAGAAATTGGAGGTTGGAGAGTCCTCAATTCGACCAATAACATTCTGTCTGTTAGAATAAGAAAAAGCACTTCCGAATTGATCTCATCCCTTATAATGATATTCTAATGAAAATAATCAAAATTTATCTTTGTTCAGCAATAACTTAATCCTTCAATCAAATACTGGTTCTATTCCTAAATAGAAAGAATTGGGCATTAGTTAATGAATCATGATAAGAATTTCCATATGCATATGTATGAAGAAAGAAATATTTTCTTATTATTCCCGTTTTATTCTTTTTTATTATATTATCGTATTGCATTCTATTTGTCTTGTTCCTGTTCTTCTTTCTGAAAACTAAAAAAAAGGAAAGAAAATAAAGGATTAATTCGTTCTTGATAGTCATTTATTTAATCAGCGAATAGTAGCATACTCTAGATCGGAATCGTGGGGAAGTACTGCTTGATCATTTCTACCAACTTCAAGCCCTTATTATGATTCGTTTTATGCAAAGTTTTATGCAAAAATCCCTTTTTTAATACCTTACATTATTTCCATTACTCATCCTTTGCGTACTTTGGTGTTCCTAACTGCCCACTTCTTTTTGATTGATCCCCAGTATAGTTAGAAATACAGTTGATCTTTTGCATCCGCTTCAAGATATGACGACTAAAAAAATAATCTCAATCTTGGGGTAAACAACTTATGTTTACTTCAAATTTCTTCTTGTACCTAGGGAATGAGATTTTTATTGTTTTACTGCAAATTGAGAAGCAGTTTTGTTTCACTCATATAACTATCTGGTTTAACTCATCGAACTGAAATGTTAAAAAAAAAAAAAGATTTTTTTTATTCTTTTATTTCATATTCATATTTAAATATCGAATTATATGAATTCTATTTCTATTTTATTGTATTTCAATTCATTTTTTATCTCTTTTCTAGAAAAGAGATAAAAAAAATTCATGTTCCAACGAATCACACGTAGAGATATTGCTAACACACATAGAGTTAATGGTATTTCATAACTAATCGATTGAGCTGTAGCTCGTAGACCACCTGAAAAAGAATACTTATTATTTGATCCATATCCTGACATAAGAAGACCAATGGGGACAATACTTGAAAAAGCAATCCATAAAAAAACACCTATACTGAGATCTGCTAAAACAAGGTGATATCCAAAAGGAATTACTAAATAACTTAGTAGAATTGATATAAAACCTATAGAAGGTCCGACCCTAAATAAACGAATATTACCTCTAGATGGAAGAAGATCCTCTTTCAAAAGTAGTTTGGTCCCATCCGCTAAAGCTTGAAGAATTCCTAAAGGACCGGCATATTCAGGTCCAATACGTTGTTGTATTGCTGCAGATATTTTTCTTTCTAACCACACAATGACTAATACTCCCATTGTGATTCCTAATACAAGGGTTAAAATGGGGACAAAAATCCATATGAGTCCATAGACTTCTTTTAAGAATTCTAATCTATAAAAAGAATTAATAGTTTGTACTTCTGTCGTATCAATTATCATTTCAACGATCAACTTCTCCCATAATGATATCTATACTACCTAGTATCGTCATGATATCAGCCAATTTCATTCTTTTAACTAGCTGGGGAAGAATTTGCAAATTGATGAAACCAGGTGGACGAATTTTCCATCTCCAGGGGAAAACACTATTATCTCCTATTAAATAAATTCCTAATTCTCCTTTTGGGGCCTCTACCCTTACATAAAGTTCTTGTTTTAACAATTCAAAATTGGGTGAAAGTTTTTTAGTAATAAATCTATATTCAAAATTATTCCATTCGGAATTCTTTGTCCTATGAAAACGCCGGTTTTCTAAATTCTCATAAGGTCCCCCAGGAATTCCTTCTAGAGCCTGTTGAATGATTTTTATGGATTCTTGCATTTCACCGATTCTTACTAAATAACGAGCTAATGTATCGCCTTCTTTTTGCCATTTGACTTCCCAATCAAATTTATTGTAACACTCATAGCGATCAACTTTACGAAGATCCCATTGGATTCCAGAAGCTCGTAACATGGGTCCTGATAAACCCCAATTTATTGTCTCCTCCCCACCAATAATGCCCACTCCTTCAACTCGTTCCAAAAAAATGGGATTTCGCGTAATGAGTTTTTGATACTCAACAACTTCTGTTAAAAAATAATCACAGAAATCAAAACATTTATCTATCCAGCCATAAGGTAAATCCGCAGCTACTCCTCCGATGCGGAAATAATTATGCATCATCCGCATACCTGTGGCGGCTTCAAATAGATCATATATTAATTCCCTCTCTCTTAAAATATAGAAAAAAGGAGTCTGTGCACCGATATCGGCCATAAAAGGTCCAAGCCATAACAAATGGGAGGCTATACGGCTCAGCTCCAGCATAATAACTCTGATATAACTGGCCCTTTTAGGCACTTGAACACTTTCCAATCGTTCTGGTGCATTTACTGTTATTGCTTCTGTGAACATAGTAGCTAAATAATCCCAACGTGTTACATAAGGCAAATATTGTATAATTGTTCGGTTCTCCGCTATTTTTTCCATCCCTCTGTGTAAATAGCCTAATATAGGTTCACAGTCAATAACATCTTCACCATCCAGAGTAACGATCAGCCGAAGAACACCATGCATTGATGGGTGGTGAGGGCCCATATTAACTATTATAAAATTTTTTCTTGTAACCGGTACAGTCATATTTTTTTCCTTAATTCATTATTTCATGAATTTTTTAAAATGTAAAATAAAAAAAAATAATAACTGAACTAATAAAAAAATAATTAAAAGAGAACAAGGATAATAATAAGAAAATAATAAGAAACTCAAAGAATAAATTCAAAATTAATTAACGAGTTTTTGGTTCCCGAATATCTAACTGATCCATTAATTTCTTATAACGCACTTTATTTTTCTTTGACAAATAAGTCAATAATCGTTGACGTTTTCCCAGAATTATTCGTAGACCCCTTTGCGATAAAAAATCTCTTTTGTGCAATTTTAAATGTGAAGTAAGTCTCCGTATCTTACTGGTGAAATTGAATACTTGAAATTCAACAGACCCACTATTTTCTTCTTTTTCTTCTTGTGTAATAACTGAGATGAATGAATTTTTGACCATAAATTTAAATTTCTATATTTCTTTTCTGTGAATTTTACTAATCAGGAAAAATAATAATATTTATTATGCCAGTTATTTTCATCTAGTATACATCAAAATTGGATTTCATTCATATACTACTTTGGTTTTTTATTTATGTGGTTTATGTTTTTATGTTTTGTATATTTGGATCAAATATACAAAACATATATGTATTCACGAAAGAGAACACTTTCTTTTTTTACTTAAAAGGATTCCGCTCTTCCTAGCGAAAATTGATACACTATGAAATCAGCATCATGTATTAGAATATTACATAGTGTATATGTTTCGGCTTTCATCTACCAAATATGTTACACGATATGTAGGAAATCCACTATAAATTTTTTTCATTTTTCATTGGAATTGAATTCATTCTGAATTGTGAATACATATGTATTCTTGACATACTGAAACGACTGCTGTTATTGGTATCAAACCAATAGCGATTCATACAAGCTACGTCTTCTAATCGATAATTGGGCCAAAGAAAAAATTTGAATTTAATGAAATTTTTTCTATCTGTATTAATATGTTTGTCCTCATTCAAAAATCGACCGCAGTTTCTTATTTTGTTTTCATTGCAAAATATTGGATTTCTATCCACAACATTAAAATTCTGGGAATTGAAACAAATTCGAATTCGAAATTCTCTACGACGTCTGGGAGATAGAATATTTTCAGGAACAAGTAAATCATAATTATTTTTGTCTCCACTCAAAAATATGTTGCTGTGTCGTGCAATGGGTTTTTCAAACCCCCTTTTCTCAATATATCTTTTTTTTGTGTATTTTTTATTTGTTTGATGCTTCTTATTATCGACCAATGAAATATCCATAGTTTGATATATAATAGATTTTTCATCCCTTCGTATAGATAGACAAATTGGTTCAATAATAAATATTCCCTTTCTTATCAATTCTGCAAGAACTAGGTCCTTTTGAATCAGCATTTCGTCTAGATCTATTTCACCTCTTTGAATCGAAGATATAGCAATTTCCTTTGGATTTATCAGTCTAAGTAGGAGACAATATACCCCGATATTTTTCATTATTTTATTATTTAAGGAATTAGCCCATCTTAGTTGAAAAAGTAAATATTTTTTCAAAAAGAAATCTAGTTCCATTTCATTCTTGTTCTTATATTGATATTGTTTTTTTTTTATTTCTAATCTTGCGTAATCTTTTTCAACATCTTTTTTATTTTTTTGTTTTAGTAGATTCCATACAAGATTTCTTTGGACCTGTTGTTCGTTTTCTTCCTGCTTGAAATTTCCTAATTCAAGATCTTTTTTTTCATTAGATGATTTTTTTGGATTTATGTTAATGTTTTTACTTTTTTCATTTCTAGAAAAATGAAAAAAGAGTGATTTGATTGGGATGATCCAAGGTTTAATTTTATATACATCAAAAAGTAGCACAAATTCTGGGAAGAACCAAGTTTCTAGATTGGATATAGTATCATGATTTGATGCGGTATTATATAACCTTTCTTTATTCATTCCCATGCAATCAAAAAAGAAACTTTTTTGATTGCATGGTTTGATCTCTTGATAAATTGTAGGATAAAAAAGATCTTTTTTTTCCATTTTTTTTAAATTATTAATTTCAGTCTTAGTATTTTTCTGAATCTTGATGCCAATATGTATATCGGTCCAGATATCAATATTATTTATAAAACAAAGATGAAGAATTCTACAATCAAAATATTTTCTATCCAAATTTGTATTCCTATCAATAAGATATCCTTTTTCTATATAATCATTACTATGTATACTTACCAATACATAAAATGATTCAGGTTTCGATGTATTGAAATGATATGGAATTTCTTGGTCCCCATTTCTTTCTAATGTTGATCCATAAATGTATAAATTAGGGAGGCATATATATTTATATGATAAAAGATCATATCTGTAATGTTTTTTCCATTTGTCACTCATAAATAAATTTGCTGCATAGTTATTTTTATTCATGGAATAAAGAAATTGGTATTTTTTATATAAATCCAATTGGTTTGATTCCTTATTTTGAATCATACATCGAGACTGAGATAAATCGTATTGATAATGACCTTTTAACCAGTTTTTCCATTCGTTCATTCCATACGTATGAATTTTATTATGTCTTGATTTGGAATTAAATATTCCATGTATCATACAATAGTCTTTTAAATTATCCTTAAAAAAGGGATAGCTTCCTTCATATTGAAGTACAGGTCTCAAATTATACTTATTAAGTAATTGGTTTTGTGATATTTTGTAAAAAACATATGCTTGGGACAGGGAAGAGAAGTTCAAATAAGTATTGGAATTTTGATTGATATTCTTAGTATTATCAGTATTTGAAAACAATTTTTTTATAGTCAAAATAAAATTCATTGTATTTTGATTTGTTTCATCAATTCTTTCTTGTTCTTGATTTATTTCATTGTTGTAAATGGATTTATTAAAGATCTTTTTTGTTGATTTAAAAAAAAGTTGTGCATTGATCTTAGAAACGGTAATGGTACATAGCAAAATATCTATGTATATTTTTTCAATGAATGATTTGATAAAGTAGTGTGATTTACGCATTAATCGGATATTTTTCTTTTTTAATATTTTCCAAATATGTTTCTGTGATCCCGATCTTTTATTATCATAAATTAGTTCTTTTTTTTTCTTGTCTTTTGCAGTTCGTTCAATTTGATTCCTTATTTTGATTGTCTTATCAGAAAGATCTTTCATTCTTCTTTCTATTAGTGAATGATTTAACAAATTCATCGTTCGATTTAGAACGGACGATTCGCGAATAATCTTATTATTTCTTTTGAAATCTTTTTTGTTTTCGTTCGGTTCATATACTTTTTCTTTCCTCAATTCAAATAATAAATTTGGATTTACTTTCTCCAGTTTTTTCATTATTAGTTTTATAACTCGAACTATTTTGATGACTCCTTTTGTTTTTTCTTTTCTAACTTTTAGAAAGGTTTTTCTTTTTTTATTTAAAGATTTTAGAACTTGTAAAAATTTATTTTTCACCTTTTTTTTTCTTTTTTGGAGTTCTTTATAAATAGGTTCAAAAAAAAAAGGTCGTTTTCGGGGAGAACCAAAGGGAAGTTCCGCTTCCATTCCCCAGACTGTTAAAAAACAAAAATTTGTTTTTTTATCTTTTTTTTTCATTAGATCTCTATGATGAGATCGTGCCTTAGATTTTCTCCAAGGTTTTAGACAGAAAGGATATAGAATCTTTATCTGAATACCATCTATCAACCAATCTTGGGGAAACTCTTTTTCTGATAATTGAACACCATTATAGGTGCATTTAATATGCATTTCTCTATTCCATTCCTTAAAATCCTCGTCCCACTCGGGAACTTGGAATAATAACATACGGAAAATATTTTTGGCTATTATCAATGAAGGTAATATAATGTTTTTTCTAAGAAAAGATTGGGTTACTAACATCAAGCCTCTTATTACTTGAGTAAATATAAAGGTATCCCAAGCTTCTGATATTTCTATTTGTTCATTTTTATATATTTTTTCCTCTTTCTCCTTTTCTTCTTTTGTATCTTCATTTTCAAAATAGGAAATTTTTAGTTCTGATTCTTGTTCTCTGCCCATCCAATTCCTAAAAATGAGATTCTTCATTTCGTTGATATCAATATCAAAAAACGAAAAAAAAGATGTTTTGTCTAGACGATCCAAAAAAAGTGGGGAATGTACATTTACTTGAAAGAGGTTCCAAATAACTGTTTTACGTCTTTGAGCGCGCATGGATCCTTTGATTAGATTGCGGCGAAAATCCGATTGTTTTGAGTAACGTATCAAAGACACCTCTTCCTCTTCCATTTGATCATCATTTTTATCAGTGTTACTAATATTCTGAATACTAGAAATAGAAAAAAAATGGGTATTCTGATCATTATCGTTAGAAATTATCACACGTCTGGCTCTTCTTGAATGAATCGCAAAATCTTCTTCCTCCAATGCTTCTTCATTTTCTTCTTCCTCTTCTTCCAACAAATTCTCGGTTAATTTGTATGACCATCGAGAAACCTTTTTACTGAGTTCTTCTATTCTAATTCCAACAGATTCCTTTTTCATTTTTTTTTGATCTTTTGTATGTGTTGTAATTACATCAAATACAAATTGCAAATATTTTGCTTGACTTTCTGAATCAATTTCTTTTTCTTCTGTAGAATTTAAAAATGATTGAGGGTGAAGTTTTACGGAATCATTAAGAAGTAGATCATGAATCTTATTTATAAAAAAAAATTCTACTAAATCTTCTGTATCTGTATAAGTATTCATGATTGCGCGTGAATAGAATTTTTTTCTCATTCCTCGATATGGTCCGTTGAAAAAAGGATCATATGCTTTTGGCAAGCATTTTTTTTTTTTTTCATCATCACATAATATGGTTCTTTTTTCAAGCATATCCAGACTAGGGGATCCCTCATTTTTTTCTATAATTTTGATTCTACTTCTCAATTCATTGTTCAAATTGCGCTTTTTTTTTTCATTAGTATAAATCCAAGAATCATAAAGATCTTTGTCATATAGTTTTTCTATTATGTACAAAGAAATTCTTTGTTCTAGCATTTCCGAAAAAGTTGATAAACTGGGCGGATATGTAAAGGATATTTTTTTCTTTCCGTCACTCATACATGTAAAAAAAAAAAATTGTGACATTTCATTGCGTAAAGCATTTTCTAATTTAGAATTTTTTATATATCGTAATGGACGATTCCATCGTTTATAATCGAAAAGAAAATAGACAAAAGTTTTTTTAACTTTTTTAACCCACAACATTCTTTTCTTTTTCTCTTCTTTCAGTCTTCCCAATTCCCAATTTTCTTGATGGGTCTCCAGATCAGAATCTTCGTAAACTGGGCTATCTTGATAGCGTGCCTCTTTCAAGTGAAATTCATCCTTTGTTTTTTCCTTTCCACTCACTCGGATCTCTTCCGTTTCATCTATTTTGTCCAGATCCTCCTTTTCTTCCGAAAAAAGGTTTTCTTCGGTGGATCCCTCTTGTTCCTGTTTAGTCTCCTTCATTTCGTAAGTTGTTTCTACATCGCTTTCTTCCGTTTCTGAGGTTTCTTTCTCTTTCAGTTTCTTAGTGACAATAGGCGACGGCATTCTGCCTAAATAGTAAACACAGGTGATAAATAAGAGAATACTAAAGATTCGAGCCATAGAATTTCTCAATTCTGACACAAGATACTTATTAGATCGAATAGAATGATTTTGCCGTATCCAGAATAATACCAATCCAACCCATTTCATGAATAAAATGTGACCAATTAACCAACCAACAAAACTACTTGTTAAAAATAAAATCTTGTTGTTGCATCGAAACATATAAATGTTGACTAATCTGGCTAACGTGGAACTTGGTAAAATGAAATGGTTGAATAATTGAAAAATTAGATTATTCAGGAATACACATTGAATGCTGAGATTACGCATTGAATTTCTGGTAGTAGATCCATAATCAA